TATTTACTAGTTATATCATCCGCAATCGCCTGAATCTCAAGACGTTCTTCGAACCAATCATAGACTTTATTGAGATAGGTAAACCAAGGGGACTCCCCCTCTGAGAACCGTATATGAGAATTTAATCTCGTACGGCTCAAACATAAATACCCAAATACTGGTTCTAACGGATATGTGTAATAGAAAGTTTGCAACTTCTTAACTTAACCCTATGATTCCAATCTTCTCTGAAGATACAAAAAATAGAGATCCGAAAGCTCTTCTTTGTGGTTATAATGCCAAAATATCAAGTCGGCTCACTCGTCTTTATTTTGATCGTTACTGGCCTCTTGAATATTCTTTAACTTTTTTTTTTCTTTTCTTTGATTTGTTTTATTTTGTGTGTAATGTGGCTTTACTACTGTCTTCTTTATTATTGATAGGAATTCTCTTGTTAAGACCCTATAAAATCGATTAAAAAAAAAACCTCAGATTCATACTAAAACCACGATGATTCAATAAAACCTTTAATCTAAGTCCAAAAATTCCCTGAGTAAGAACTATTGGATCATCACTTATTCAATGAATAGATATAATAAAAAATCCAAATAAACGTTTGTCCTTTGATAAAAGAAAGGATAAGCGGCGGTTTGAAAGAATCAAAATCTTTCGATTTATTATAACTTTAACTCCTTGAAAACAAAAAATTTTAAGTCCGGTTGCGGGGTCTAAATATTAAGTATGAATCATAGTTCTAATACTTTAGAATCCATTTGCTATATTCCGTGCTCCAGATACTAGAATAAATATCCGACGGGGTAAAAAAAAACCATCTCTATCAAGATGACAGACTCACTCTCTGTACTATCAATAGGATCAATTATAACAAGTCACACACTCATATTCCAGAAATACAGAAGAAAAGAAATTCCACGATCGAACTAAACTACCAAACCAAAATAGAATGGGCTAAAAATCTAAGACCCAAGTGCTTCACTTTGTATTGAAAAATTAGTTAGTCGGTTCTTGTGAATCTAATTCATAGAAATTCCGTCCAGTAAAATGGAAGAATTATAAATCTCCAAAATAATAGATAGAAATATCGCAAATAGGGCCATTGCAACACCCATCAAAGGAGTAGTTCCCCAACCAGGAGCTACTTTACCATATTCCGAATTCAAAGGTTTCAATAAATTCCCTACAATAGTTCGTCTTGGACCAGATCTAGAACTACCCTCAACAGTTTGTGTAGCCATAAATCCTATTTTTTATTCATTGAGATCTGTTGACTTTGTATACCATTCCGCTGTAAATAAATGATCTTATCCTAGATCCATTTTGGTCTTGAAATTCTATAATAATGGAAACAGCAACCCTAGTTGCCATCTCTATATCTGGTTTACTTGTAAGTTTTACTGGGTACGCCTTATATACTGCTTTTGGGCAACCCTCTCAACAACTAAGAGATCCATTCGAAGAACATGGGGACTAATTGAAGTAATGAGCCTACCAATATTGGTAGGCTCATTACTTCAATTGAGATAATGAAAAATCATTTCATCTTTTTAGTTGGAACTTTGGGTGGTTCTCTAAAAAAGATAGCGAAAAAAATAATTCCTAAAGTAGAAACTAAGAGGAATGTATAAACCAATGCTTCCATGGATTTGATCGTGGTTTACAATTATAGCTTTCATACCTGTTTATTTGGGATCGTCTCTCGGATAAAGAAAAAGAAAGAACAAAAAGGTAGCAACTCAAATCAAGATTTATCCGGTTCCCTATGGCAAATTCCAATCACAAAAATAAAATAAAGTCCAAAAGGAACAAAACAATGTTGTATCAGACTACTTGTCTTCTTGTAGTTGGATCTCCAAGTTTTTGGAATGCTCCAAATTCTACTTGAGCATCCAAATCTGGGTCGATACCAGCAAAAACATCTCTGAACAAGGTTCTAGCACCATGCCAAATGTGCCCGAAAAAGAAGAGCAGAGCAAACGAAGCATGTCCAAAAGTAAACCAACCTCTTGGACTGCTACGAAAAACACCATCCGATTTCAAAGTAGCACGATCTAATTCAAAAATTTCACCCAATTGAGCACGTCTAGCATATTTTTTCACAGTAGCAGGATCACTATAACTTACTCCATTGAGTTCGCCACCATAGAACTCAACAGTTACACCTACTTGTTCGACACTATATTTCGATTCCGCCCTTCGAAAAGGAACATCGGCTCTAACAATTCCGTCTCCGTCTACCAAAACAACCGGAAATGTTTCAAAAAAAGTAGGCATACGACGTACAAAAAGTTCACGCCCCTCTTTATCTCTAAAGATAGGGTGTCCTAACCAACCAACAGCTATTCCATCCCCATTGTCCATTGAGCCCGCTCTAAACAATCCGCCTTTTGCCGGATTATTGCCAATGTAATCATAAAAGGCTAATTTTTCGGGAATTTTAGACCAAGCTTCTGATAAACTTTGATTTTCGGCTAGCCCAGCACCAACTCTTCGATATATTTCTTGCTGGAAGTATCCCTGATCCCATTGATAACGAGTGGGACCAAATAATTCAATCGGCGTAGTTGCTGAACCATACCACATAGTTCCAGCAACAACAAAAGCTGCAAAAAAGACAGCAGCGATACTACTGGAAAGGACGGTTTCAATATTTCCCATACGCAATCCTTTGTACAGACGTTGGGGTGGACGGACACTAAGATGGAAAAGGCCCGCTAATATGCCCAATGTCCCTGCTGCAATATGATGAGAGGCTATTCCCCCTGGAACAAAAGGATCAAAACCTTCCACACCCCATGCGGGATTTACGGATTGTACCCTTCCGGTTAGTCCATAAGGATCGGACACCCATATTCCAGGACCATACAACCCTGTTACATGAAATGCGCCAAAACCAAAACAAGCCACCCCTGAAAGAAATAAATGAATTCCAAAAATTTTAGGCAAATCCAAAGAAGGTTTTCCTGTACGTTCATCACAAAAGATTTCTAGATCCCAATATACCCAATGCCAGATAGCCGCCAAAAAGCACAAGCCGGAAAACACAATATGTGCCCCGGCCACACCTTCGTAACTCCAAATACCTGGATTCGTTATAGTTCCTCCTGTGATACTCCAACCACCCCATGAATTGGTTATTCCTAAACGAGTCATGAAGGGTATAACAAACATACCTTGTCTCCACATTGGGTCAAGAACAGGGTCAGAGGGATCAAAAACAGCTAATTCATATAGAGCCATCGAACCGGCCCAACCAGCAACCAGAGCTGTATGCATTATATGGACAGAAAGTAAACGGCCGGGATCATTTAATACAACGGTATGAACACGATACCAAGGCAAACCCATGAAAATACCTCTTATATCAACAAAAAATGGACACTATGTAACTTTATTGCACTATAAAAAACTATACTATGGACCCTCTCTTTTTAGTGGATTATCTCGGGTAAAGGATTAATATTTGTTCTAGTTTTTTAGTAATAACGAAAGAATTCTATTCGTAGGAACAAAAGAAGCAGATCTATTCTATACCCGATAAGTAAGAATACGCAATGGTGAAGGGAGGGTTGACCGTATTTTATATGAATGTTTATATCTTTTTATCAGTGAATGCAGACATATTTGTTCATCACTCAAAAAACCTATTCGTAATAATTATCCTTTAGTCACTCGGTCTTCCTTTTGTATTTAGGATTTTTTTTACGAATTTATTCAATCTATATTTATATTCAATCTATAAATAAAATATGATAAAGACCAATCATTAGTAAGACAATAAACCCATTGTTATGTTTCCGCATCAAAGCGAGAAACCCCCTTCCATTTTTTTTTTGCATCTTATGCCTGTTGGTGTTCCAAAAGTACCCTTTCGAGGTCCTGGAGATGAAGAAGCATCTTGGGTTGACCTATAGTGCGACTTGTCAGATATATTGGGTCATATGGGATTTCCCCGTTCTCTCCCCCGATCGAGATATCCTCTCTTTCACCCCAAAAAAGATCGATTGAATCAGCAAAAAATTGGAGCGTGAAGTATGTAATTAGATCTTTTTTGAGGGGATATCCAGATTAATATTGCAAATTTACAATAATTTATGGTTGGCTTGGTTGGACCAATAAAATGAAGCATCCAGGCTCTGTTTAAAAAAAATGTTAATATATCTATGATTACTACTTCTATCATATATTTGTGTTTGCTAGAAAACATGAAATGAAATAAATTGAGGAAAAGAGGTCGTAGCAAAAAGACGTGGTATTGGAGTATTTGTGCTATATGTGCAAATCCAAATCGGGTAGATCTTTACTCGGAGTAGAACAGAAACCTAAAAGAATTGAATTGAAGAAGCCCAATCAAAAACAAGAAAATTACATTGCGGTTTGGATTCGATCTCGATGAAAACAATACATCAATGAGAAGTTAGTTCAATAAGTGTTTAGTATTTTTTTTTATAATTCTTAATAATATTAATATAATATAGAATTTAATATAGAATTAATATAGATAAATAGAGATAAACGGGTCAAAAGTCGTCTCTCTTGAAAAATGTAAGAAAAAGACCTTTCATTAGAAGTTCGAAAAAGTCTGCTATGAAAAAGAAAAAAAGAAAGAGGGTTGAAATCTACACATTGATTTTTTTCGCGATTTTTTTGTGAACCGTATGCATCAAAAGGTGCATGTACGGCTCCTAAGGGATAAAATCTTATCCTAATCAACCGACTTTATCGACAAAGAGCACTCTTTTTAGGCCAAAAGGTTGATAGTACGATATCGAATCAAATTGTTGGCCTTATGGTATATCTCACTTTAGAGGATTCTACCAAAGATTTGTATTTATTTATAAATTCTCCGGGCGGATGGATAATATCCGGAATAGCTATTTATGATATAATGCAAGCAGTGCAACCAGATGTACAAACAGTATGCATAGGATTAGCCGCTTCAATGGCATCTTTTATTCTCACAGGAGGAGAAATTACTAAACGTACAGCATTCCCTCACGCTTGGCGCCAATGAGTCTTTTATTTGATAAAAAAAAAAAAAAAGAAGACTATGCCTTCGCCATATGAATATTAAGCAATAATAGCATGGCACTTCGAATTCGATATGCAAAAATCTTTCAAAACCACTCGATTATGTATCGAAAGAGTGGTATGAGAAAATGGGTATTTCCGATTTTATCTGATCTATCAGGAGCCTATTTCAGCGTCCCAAACTCTTTTTTGTTTTTACACCGGAAAGCTTTTAACAATCTTTATGTTATGAAAGAATATGAAAAAAAAAAAAAGAAACTTTGGGATTGCTGAATAACAGACCAAATAATAAAGCAACGGAACCATCATAGTATTTTTTAACTACTCAAAAAAAAAAGGAAGGGTGGTTATTGGATCATTTACCGATCTAGGTCTGATAGACCTTCTCCATTTTTATCTTTCTTCGATGGAAGGTAAAAACCAATTCCATAGTAGAGCCGTATGCAATACGCAAAAGATGCCTGTACGGTTGTTCAATCTTTGTTTTTTTTTATTCTTTCTTTATCTCTCGTCTTATCGTACGAGATAGAGGAACCTTTTATTATGTTATATCGTCAGGGTAATGATGCATCAACCCGTAGCTGATCTTCGTGATAAGACAAAAGCGGGAGAATTTATCATGGAAGTGGGCGAAGTAATGGGCATATACGACTCTATCGTAAATACTTATGTACAAAGAACGGGCAAACCCTCATGGATTATATACAAAGACCTGGAAAGGGATATCTTTATGTCAGCAGAAGAAGCCCAAGCTCATGGAATTGTTGATCTTGTAGGGCTTGAATAAAAGATTAGCAGGGATTCCGCGCAAATACCCCACTTGAGATTTTTTCTTCTTAACCCTTCACCTTACCCCTTACCCGATTTAATTAGAATATCTCTATTAATTAATCTATTCTATTAATAATTAATTCTATTAATAATTAATTAATTCTATTAATAATTAATTAATCTAGAATCTATTAATCTAGAATAAGAATCTAAGTAATATTCTAGAATAAGAATCTAAGTAATATAGAATTAATATAGAATGAAAGTAATCTAGAATAAAAGTAATCTAGAATATAAGTAATTCATAATCATCGGGTTAGGATTGATCTAAACCAGCCCATTATATATATGATTCAACATGCCAACTATTAAACAACTTATTAGAAACACAAGACAGCCAATCCGAAATGTCACGAAATCCCCCGCCCTTCGGGGATGCCCTCAGCGCCGAGGAACATGTACTAGGGTGTATGTGCGACTCGTTCCGATCATGGACTAAGACAAAACAGAGGAAACAAATTATTCCGGTATAAGTGATCGGTTAGGATAGAATGGAAAAACTCTATTCCATTCACTATCTTACTTAAAAAAAAAAAAAAAAGAATCTCTTATAATATATATCTTTGTTATTGTGTATCAAATTTATGGTTTCCGTTGGTGCAAATCCAATCACCTCCATTTGCAATTTCAGATGAGAAAGATTTCCCCATTGGTAGCAAATGCTTATCCATTAAGCGGGGAAAATTCTATTTCAAAATTGAAAAGCCGAAAGATTATGCCCTTATTCTTGCAAGAACGGACTAAGAGGGTCAGCTCCCCAGCTAATCTTCACTTCATACTTAAATACCGTTACTGTATAGTTAGATTTCGTTGTGAAAGACTTTTTACTAGCTATTTCATGGGTAGAGCCAAAGAGTGTGAACTGTACAAGTTAACAATAGCATTGATTAAATGAGAGAAGGGGCTCCGGTGTATAGAGAGGACCTCGCCGTTTAAGAAGTAACCATAGAAACGATGGAATCCACTATTTCTTTATCCATTTCTATTTAATTGAATATGTTTTTTGATACCTAGTATCAATACAATTTCTTATTTCGAGGTTAAATGCTTAGAAATAAAAAAAATCGTGGTTGGGAAGGTTATAGTAGCAAAAGCCATTGGAATCTTTTATTTTATACATTGGAAAAATCCGTTTTTATTATTAATACACTAGTAAAGGGAAAAGAATAACTGAAAGAAAAGAAATCAAATAGTTATTCATCAAAGTTTGATTTATTCAATGACCAGAATTAAACGAGGATATATAGCTCGAAAACGTAGGACAAAAACGGGTTTCTTTACATCAGGTTTTCGAGGGGCTCATTCAAAACTTACTCGAACTATTACTCAACAGAAAATAAAAGCTTTTGTTTCGGCTCATCGGGATAGAGATAGGAAAAAAAGGGATTTTCGTCGTTTGTGGATCAGTCGAATAAATGCAGTAATTCGCGAGAATAAGGAAAAGGTATACTATAGTTATAGCAGATTAATGTATAATCTGTACAAGAGGCAGTTGCTTCTTAATCGTAAAATACTTTCACAAATAGCTATATTAAATAAGAATTGTCTTTATATGATTTCCAATGAGATCATAAAAAATTCCCCGGAGACTGAACTCCGGGAAGGTAGAGTAGAGATTTGTATGATAAAATAGAATCATATGATAAAGTCGTCAAAATGAGCAACCACGTTCAATAAAAAAAGATTTATTCTTCTTCACCGATTTTCTTTTTTCTTACATCCAACACGATAATAAAAATTGTATTGTCGTAGTTTTCGAACAAAACATCAATCCACGTTTGATTTGAGTTTTGATTGGAATTTGAATTCAATTGAAGAGTAATCCTATTTTTTTTTTTTTTTTTTAAGACCTGTAGTTCTAGTTCTAGTGGCCGACTTGCTTTTTTCAAATTGTTTTTCATTATTAAGAAAAGGTAACGAAGATAAAATACGAGCTTGTTTTATAGCAATCGTAATTAATCGTTGTTGTTTTAAGGTCAATCTATTCACCCGTCTAGATAATATTTTTCCCTGTTCACTAATAAATCGACTAATTAAACTCATGTTTTTATAATCAATTCGATCCCCCGATTGGATCGGGGGCAAACGTCTACGAAAAGATCGCTTGGATTTAAGAAAAAGTCGCTTAGATTTATCCATAGTTTGTTTATTCCTTATCGCGAAAATGAAAAATAGGATTTACTTTGTTTCTATTTTTTTATTCTTATATTTTTTGATTTTTTGAATTTTGAATAAAGTTTTGAATGTTTTTGTTTTTAAATATATTTCAATATATATAAATATATATAATAAATTCAATAGAATCTATAAATATATGTATATTTATATGTTATATTGAATTATATGTTATATATATACAATATCTTCTATAATTTAGAACAATATGAAAAAATATATAATTTTTCATCTTCCTTCGAGGGGTGACACACAAGTGATCCATTTTCTCTATTTCTTTATCTCCCCGTGAATCGTATGTTTGCAACAACAGGGACAGAATTTTCTCAATTCCAATCGACTAGGCGTATTGTGTCGATTCTTTTGAGTAATATATCTGGAAATACCCGTTGATTTCTTATTAACACTGTTTCGAACACAACTGGTACATTCCAAAATAACCCCTATTCGGATATCTTTACCTTTGGCCATGAACCTCCTTTGTGTTTTTGATTCACTTAACTCTTCTATTTTACGATTTGAAGCAAAAAGGAAAAAAAAATAATAGAAGTTGCTAACTTGAAATCCAATTATGAAGGATCTCGTTCCAATCAATAATCAATATAGTCAATATAATATAAGTTATAAGTATAGTAATTATAAGTATAGTAATAATTAAGTAATACAATGATTTCTAACTATATTTAGAATCACAGTACAGTATTTCTATTTTCATTTAAGTACCCTATATGATATTCTTGCCCCGCCCTAGCCATTCCATTTCTATTTCTGTTCTCACCCTATTATTTAATAGATTAATAGAAATGGAATGGATTCTAAATTTATGAATTTCTTATTAATTAAATTCAATTGAAGCTGGACCGAATTCCGAGTTTCACTGAGGACGAATCCAACTTGATTCTTTCTCTTTTCTAACTTATATAAAAAAAAAAGAAGGAATTAATCACAGATATTTGATTGGATCTCTAATCTTCTTCACCCCTTCCCGTGTCAATAACTAGAATGAAAAAAAGGGAAATATCAATGCATCCGGGAATAAACGATTGATCTCTATCAATAGACCTGCTAAAGCACCAAACCATAGAGTACTTACCACTGGTGCCACGGAGAGATATGTTTTTAGATCTCGCATTTAAAATCCTCCTTCTTTCTTTTTAATTCTTATTCTTTATTATATTATTATTATTCTATTAGAAATTATATTATTATATTCGAATTTGTAATACATAATTACATACATATATGATCAGATGGTTATTTAATTAACTTGTATTTGTACGCAAAATTCTTAATTCAAATTGAAATGTATAATGATTCATTAGATATTCTTTCTTTTTTTTTTTAACAAAAAAAAGGGTCCGTTTCTTCTCTGCCCGAGCATTCTCTAAAAATATTCATTTTTTTTGTTAGGCGGATTTCAGATGTATATAAGTCTTTTATTATTATTATAATCCATGTTATACAATATGAAACTAAAAAGATGAAACTAAAAAAAAATGGCAGGATAATTTATATATATCAACCGAAAAAATAAAGATATGGAAAACAAGACAAAGATTCTTTACAATGACACTGTAAACCAATTGAAAGGGATGTAGCGCAGCTTGGTAGCGCGTTTGTTTTGGGTACAAAATGTCACGGGTTCAAATCCTGTCATCCCTATCCCTAACTATTACCTATCTTATGAGCAGTAACAAGGGATCAATTGAGACCAATTAAAAGTAGACATACATACTCAATAGAAATAGATGGATATTCTATACAATATATATGATGAGAGTTCTATATATATAGATTATGATAGTATATGCATGCAAGATGAATTGGGGTCACATAAAATTTTTTTATGATTTATGAAAATAAAATAAAGCGCTCTTAGTTCAGTTCGGTAGAACGCGGGTCTCCAAAACCCGATGTCGTAGGTTCAAATCCTACAGAGCGTGATTCCATTCTTCTTAGATCGAGA